GCACTAAACCCCGGGATGCCAGAAGGAGTGATCAAACTATACTAGAAAGTTCTACCGATGTGGATGTAAATCAAAAATACAGTCATTTGTGGGTTCAATGCGAAAATTGTTATGGATTAAATTATAAGAAATTTTTTAAATCAAAAATGAATCTTTGTGAACAATGTGGATATCATTTGAAAATGAGTAGTTCTGATAGAATCGAACTTTTGATTGATTCGGGTACTTGGGAGCCTATGGATGAAGACATGGTCTCTCTGGATCCCATTCAATTTCATTCGGAGGAGGAGCCTTATAAAAATCGTATCGATTCTTATCAAAGAAAGACAGGATTAACCGAGGCTATTCAAACAGGTATAGGGCAATTAAACGGTATTAACGTAGCAATTGGGGTTATGGATTTTCAGTTTATGGGGGGTAGTATGGGATCCGTAGTTGGGGAGAAAATTACCCGTTTGATTGAATACGCCACTAAAGAATTTCTACCTCTTATTATAGTGTGTGCTTCCGGAGGGGCACGCATGCAAGAAGGAAGTTTGAGCTTGATGCAAATGGCTAAAATATCTGCTGCTTTATATGATTATCAATCAAATAAAAAGTTATTCTATGTACCAATCCTTACATCTCCTACTACCGGCGGGGTGACAGCTAGTTTTGGTATGTTGGGGGATATCATTATTGCCGAACCCCATGCCTACATTGCCTTTGCGGGTAAAAGAGTAATTGAACAAACATTAAATAAAACAGTACCCGAAGGTTCACAAGCGGCTGAGTATTTATTCCAGAAGGGCTTATTCGATCTAATCGTACCACGTAATCCTTTAAAAAGCGTTCTGAGTGAGTTATTTCAACTACACACTTTCTTTCCTTTGAATCAAAATTAGAACATGAAGTTGAATTTTTTTGAGCAAACAAGTAATTAGTTTATCGGAATAATAGAATTTTATCTTTCTATACCTTACGATAATCCTATTTTGACTAAGAATCCCTGCTGGATGGGATTCTAACAAACCCTTTAATATATAAAACTAAATAAATAGAATCTAATTCATTTTTAAGAAACTTTTTGCTTAGTAAATTAAATTTGAAGACAAGAGAAAAAAATGAATCAAATAATATCTGATCCATATCCTTTCAAATCTTTCATGTAGAGGGATGAAAAACTACATTATATACTCATTTAGAATTAGAATAGATTAGACAGATATTAAGTAATAATAATAATAATTCCAATTTAGAATTATCAAATTATACTTATAATAAGATATAAGATATCTTTATATATAATATCTTTATATTCTATAAATATAAAATCTAAATAATAATAACAGGTACAAATAGTAAAGCGAGGTACCCATTCTATGACAACTCTTAACTTTCCCTCTGTTTTGGTCCCTTTAGTAGGCCTAGTATTTCCGGCAATCGCAATGGCTTCTTTATTTCTTCATGTTCAAAAAAACAAGATTGTTTAGAGCCGAGGGCACAAAATCTCATTTTTAAACTGACGCTTGTATCATAACACAGATATCCTTTTAGCAAAATATGGTATAAGCGTCTTCCGACGAAAATCTCCCAAAATGCTATATTCTAGCTATTTTCAAATAGACCTGAATTGGCGGACGGCTGAATTGTAAAGTTGGTCTATCTATATGCATGTGGCTATCTTTAGTGAGATCATACGAAGGGTATGTTATTAGTTTAGATCTAACCAATTTAATGAATTACTCCTAAAGGTTCACATCAAACTAGTGCTAGTTGATGCGAGTTACTTCGGAAACAAAAGGACTAAAGTAAAATTCATTTGGGGTATTCTCTCAATTCCAAAAAAAAGCAACTGGATCAAGTATGAGTTGTCGATCAGAACATATATGGATAGAACCTATAACAGGGGCTCGAAAAACAAGTAATTTCTGCTGGGCTGTTATCCTTTTTTTAGGTTCATTAGGATTCTTGTTGGTTGGAACCTCGAGTTATCTTGGTAGAAATTTGATATCTTTATTTCCGTCTCAGGAAATCGTTTTTTTTCCACAAGGAATTGTGATGTCTTTCTATGGGATCGCGGGTCTTTTTATTAGCTCTTATTTGTGGTGCACAATTTCGTGGAATGTAGGTAGTGGTTATGATCGATTTGATAGAAAAGACGGAATAGTGTGTATTTTTCGTTGGGGATTTCCTGGAAAAAATCGTCGGGTCTTCCTCCGATTTCTTATAAAAGATATTCAGTCCGTCAGAGTAGAAGTTAAAGAGGGTATTTATGCTCGTCGTGTCCTTTATATGGATATCAAAGGCCAGGGAGCCATTCCATTGACTCGTACTGATGAGAATTTTACTCCACGGGAAATGGAACAAAAAGCTGCTGAATTGGCCTATTTCTTGCGTGTACCAATTGAAGTGTTTTAAGAAATGAGCCGACAAATGCATGCTTTCTCAGCAGGAGGGCAAAAACGCAAGAATCCTCTTTTTCTATAACATAACTTAATTGAAATTTCTTCAGAACATCCATTCGAGTCAAAGCAGACATATATGGAACAATTAAAAAAAAATAATAATAAAAAAGAGTGAATAGATTCGATAACTTGTAATAGAACTGATGCGTGAGAGAAATATTAGATTACATAAAGTCGACGAATAAGATTCATTAACAATTCACAGATGAAAAAATGGCAAAAAAGAAAGCATTAACTCCTCTTTTCTATCTTGCATCTATAGTATTTTTGCCTTGGTGGATTTCGCTCTCATTTCAAAAAAGTCTGGAATCATGGATTACAAATTGGTGGAATACTAGGCAATCCGAAACTTTTTTGAATGATATTGAAGAAAATAGTATTCTAGAAAAATTCAAAGAATTAAAGGAACTCCTCCTCTTAGAGGAAATGATCAAGGAATACTCGGAGACACATCTACAAAACCTTCGTATAGGAATTCACAAAGAAACAATCCAATTAATCAAGATACACAATGAGGGTCGTATTCATACGATTTTGCACTTCTCGACAAATATAATCTGTTTCATTATTCTAAGTGGTTATTCTATTTTGGGTAATAAAGAACTTGTTATTCTTAACTCTTGGGCTCAGGAATTCCTATATAACTTAAGTGACACAATAAAAGCTTTTTCTCTTCTTTTATTAACTGATTTATGTATCGGATTTCATTCTCCCCATGGTTGGGAACTGCTGATTGGCTTTGTCTACAAGGATTTTGGATTTGTTCATAATGATCAAATTATATCTGGCCTTGTTTCCACTTTTCCAGTCATTCTAGATACAATTTTAAAATATTGGATTTTCCGTTATTTAAATCGCGTATCTCCGTCACTTGTAGTGATTTATCATTCAATGAATGACTGAAAAATTCTCTACCTAATCTAATTATAATGTTTCTTATTACTTTGCAGTTGTACATAAGCAAAGCATTGAAAAAAACTTTATATTTCTACCCATCCCGGAGATTCATCCTATATTCCTATATATTAATCCAGTCAAATTATTATTATTCCAGTAAATAACAGAATCGTGGATAGGAAACTCCATTAGTGACCTACCCCAATTTATTGTAGAAATTTTCGGGATCAATGGTTGGACCATGCAAACTAGAAATACTTTTTCTTGGATAAAGGAACAGATTACTCGATCTATTTCCATATCGCTCATGATATATATCATAACTCGTACATCCATTTCAAATGCATATCCCATTTTTGCACAGCAGGGTTATGAAAATCCACGAGAAGCCACTGGACGTATTGTATGCGCCAATTGCCATTTAGCTAATAAACCAGTGGATATTGAGGTTCCGCAAGCGGTACTTCCCGATACTGTATTTGAAGCAGTTGTTCGAATTCCCTATGATATGCAACTGAAACAAGTTCTTGCTAATGGTAAAAAGGGGGGTTTGAATGTAGGGGCTGTTCTTATTTTACCAGAGGGTTTTGAATTAGCCCCTCCCGATCGTATTTCCCCCGAGATAAAAGAAAAGATGGGCAATCTGTCTTTTCAGAGTTATCGCCCCAACCAAAAAAATATTCTTGTCATAGGCCCTGTTCCTGGTCAGAAATATAGTGAAATCACCTTTCCTATTCTTTCCCCCGACCCCGCCACTAAGAAAGACATTCACTTCTTAAAATATCCTATATACGTAGGCGGAAACAGAGGAAGGGGCCAAATTTATCCTGATGGGAGCAAGAGTAACAATACAGTTTATAATGCTACAGCATCAGGTATAGTAAGCAAAATCCTACGAAAAGAAAAGGGGGGATACGAAATAACCATAGCGGATGCATCCGATGGACGTCAAGTGGTTGATATTATCCCTCCGGGGCCAGAACTTCTTGTTTCAGAAGGTGAATCTATCAAATTGGATCAACCGTTGACAAGTAATCCTAATGTGGGCGGATTTGGTCAGGGAGATGCAGAAATAGTACTTCAAGATCCATTACGTGTACAAGGTCTTTTGTTCTTCTTCGCATCTGTGATTTTGGCACAAATCTTTTTGGTTCTTAAAAAGAAACAGTTCGAGAAGGTTCAATTGTCCGAAATGAATTTCTAGACTGGCGTATTTATCGACATCAAGTTTGTAAAAAGCATTAGCAATTATCTATGATAAAAAATGAAATTAGAAAAAGAATTTTGTTCTTTTAGACTCTTTTTCTATGAGATGCCGGGAATTCCTTGTACGACATTCCTAGACATAGTATATAGAAAGACTATTTGACTTGACCCCTTCTTTTTTTTTTTTTCAAAATTGGTGCTATGTTGCTATTGTCAGATTGAAATGTAAAAAATGCATTTCATTCTAATACATTTCACTTTGGCTAGATCCTATCCAAAAGTAAACGGGAAATAGAACGGATAAATATAAATGAAGGGAGCAAATATTTCTGGGAGGGTTTATTCGTCTTCCTAGTCTTCGACACAAGAAAAGGGGTGTGAAAAATCCTTTTCTTGTGTCGAAATAATAATGATTCTTTATACTGTTCGTCAAACATTCCTAGTGTTAGT